TATCAATTTCTGTCTAATTGCTCCAGATATAGTTCCTCTAACCATATTTTCTAAACGAACTAGAGCCAATCCAAATTGATCTTGTAAGAGATCCGCTACAGAACGAATACGTTTATTTTTCAAATGATTCATATCGTCAAGTGTACCCATTCCTAATTTTAGTCCAATCAAATGATCCGCAGCTGCCAATATATCTCGCGGTAACAAAAATGTATTGTTCTGAGGTATATCAAGATTCAGTCTCCGGTTCAGATTTCGTCGACCAATCCTTCCTAATTCACATCTTTGTTGAAAGAATTTCTTTTGTAATTCCTTACATAAAGATTCAGAAAATCCCGGATCTCCGCCTACACAAGAAAATTGTTGATAAAACTCCAAAATGGCATTTTCTTTTGATCCAATTTTTTTTTTCTCCTTATCATTCAGGAAAGACAAAAAAATTTCAGGGTAGCAAACATTCTCGAGAATTTCTGTTAGATTCGAACCCATAGCTGATGATAGAACTAGAATAGATATTTTCTGTTTCCTACTCACACGAGCCCATATCCTTGCTTTTCGATCAATCTCTAATTCTAATCTTCCCCCCCAATCAGATATTATGGTGCCGGTATAGACCGAAATTCCGTTATGGTCCAATTCTGACCGGTAATAGATACCGGGGCTTTGCAATATTTGACTGATCACAATTCTGTATATTCCATTTACTATAGAAGTTCCCAGGGAATTCATTAGAGGAATGTTTCCAATAAAAATTGTTTGTTCTTGCATATCCCTACGGGTTTTCCAAATTAATCCTGCGGATACGTATAATTCAGAAGAATATGTGAGTGATTCATATACAGCATCTCTTTCGTTTATCAATGGTTCTACCAATTTATAGGTTTCCACAAATAATTGAAATTCAATTTCTTGATCTGTATCTTCCATTTTTGGAAACTTAGAAAGTTCTTCTGTTAAGCCGTGATCAATGAACCTACAAAACCCTTCAAATTGTATCTGATTAAACCCAGGTATTGTAGACATTCTCTCATTTCCACCCCCAAGCATTTTATTTATTTCCCATAAAAAAAAAATCCCATTATTTGCTTATTCGTCATCAAATGGATCGATCTAGCAATGATGGAATTTATATTATATTTACTGAATAACATGAAATTTTATCTAACTCCATAGGTGTAATAGATGTAATGCATGAAATACATATGAACGTAGGAATAAAGAGACGTTGATACTCAAATTGGAATTTGCAACAACTACAAATAAAATACAAGGCAATTGGTAAATTCTACTTAGACTTATGGAGTTTTGTATAGAATATCTATACCAAAACAAAAGTGAGTCAATTTCTACCATTATTATGATATTCCAATTCTATTGGATACTATAAATGGATTCGGGATTTAATTTGCTCCATGAGATAAAGACATAATCATTATAAACACTATAGAATTTTTTTTTAGTAGAATTCGTAGAATACGATTGAAGGGTGTATGAGGACTTGTATTTATTAAACATGTGCAGATATAACTATAGTTATATATATATCTCCTCCTTTATTAGAGTTCTATTCGGAACACCACATGTCATGCTCTATCAAAATTTCTATTTTCTATTCAATGAAAAATTGTAAAAAAGGAATCCCGAAAATTCCCTATAGGCATCTTATCTTATATAGAGAAGATACCCAATTAGATTTAGATAATAGTAATCATTTACGTTCTGGGGTGTTTACATATACTCATAATCGCTATTATAATTTAAATTGAGAAGGATTTTTTTATGGAAACGAATCAATACAGATTAATAATGATTAATTATGTATCAATTTTGATTTAGTTAGCTAAGGTATCAATTTGGGCATTTTTTTCTTATATCATTAGGTAAACCAAATTTTTAATTTTTATCCAAGAATCATTTATGAATTCACAGTCAATAGTTAAAGTTAACGGTTCCCATTTGTCCTGAATTTTGGCTTTTGTGACTGAAAAGCCACATTTGATTTTTTATTTTCTTTCAATAGAAAAAGAAAGATAAAGTTTTTCGGTTTTTAGTTTTAGATATTGTGTGTTGTAAGATACTATCAATCGAAGAGATAGAGCCAATCCAAACAAAAAGGGGAAGGCCCCTCTTTTAGGAAGGGGATGAAGGAAAAGAGGATTCAAGAAACAAGTATAATAAAAAATAAGTTTAGTAATCCCCCCCCAAAAAAAAGGGAATATTCTCATATATTTTGTATCGTTTTGGCGGCATGGCCGAGCGGTAAGGCGGGGGACTGCAAATCCTTTTTCCCCAGTTCAAATCCGGGTGTCGCCTCATCAACAAAAGACGCGAAATACCTTCTTCTGTTTTGCTGATATAACTTGATCATTTTTTTCCAGCAGAAGAAAAAGCCTCTTTAGATTTGCTTGATTCTAAGCATCGTTGGGGGTTCTGTTCTCTAAAATGCTATAAATTCTTGCGTCTAGGTTTGAAGGATTTATTAGAGTAATGAAAAATAATCGTTAAATCTTGATATGATAGCCCTTCGACTACTAATGTAGTGTCTACTGACTGGGTCTTGAATTAGATTGGATAGACAGATAGGGAATCTAATTGAATTTTTAGTTACGGAAAGGGAGGAAGATACTTTGATATACGGACTCATGAAAGTATCTGAGTGCTCGAGCATTCAATCAATATTATATTGAATGGATAATTGGCTTTTTCTTAAAATCTTAAAAAAAGTAATATTTATTCAGTAAAAAAAAAAAGAATTCTTTTTTTCGGTAAGCTCTAGTCACGCATGTAATAGGCCATCTCGCGATTGTCTCTATGAAACAATCGGGAGACGGTAAAGATTAGATCAAACGAGAAAGGACTAGAATATTTAGGGGTATGTGATAGATAGTGATTTATCTTGATTCTCCATTTTTATACTTTTTACTTCATGTAATGAAATGCAGGGCGACAAAAGAAAGAAAGACTAGGTTTTATTATGCCTACATGTTACTAACACTCCTTTCTTTCATACTTCCAAGAGTTTCTCCGCGTCTTTTATTTACTTGTGCTTAATGTTTTTCGATTATACTCGAAATCATATATATAATAAATAACTTGTTATAATTCTATTTTTTGGATTGGTTCATCAATGGTGTTGTGCCCGAATCTCTTTTTGACTATGCGCTAGTGATTCCACTATTATTAATGAACAATAATGATTAGTGAACAATAATGGAATAATTCTTTTATATTCATAGAGATAGGGGACATAATTCACATGGATATGGTAAGTCTCGCTTGGGCTGCGTTAATGGTAGTCTTTACATTTTCCCTTTCACTCGTAGTATGGGGAAGAAGTGGACTCTAGAAGTACTACTAATTGAAGAATCAAACTGTATCAATTGTTTTATAGATTGTTCCGCAAAGCTTTTTTTATTTCATTTGTTGTTGTTTTTGGTTTCTCTTTTTTTCTTTGATTTTTCTTTGAACAGTAAGTAAAAAAAAAAAGAGTTCTGTTATTATTATAAGTTTTTAAGTGGATACATACTTTTGATACGAAAGAACATAGACATAGTGGTTGTCCAATGAGATACTACGCAGAATAATATACTACCTCGAGGTAGCCACCCACATATTACGTGCTTACCGCGTGTTTTATTTATTATTATTTGAGTTTCAAATCAAAATAGGATTTATGCTTGTTTTATGGAACTCATTTCATATCATGGTTCAAACGTTAAAGATGGGGTTTGCTAATTCTTTTCGAAATCCGAAGATAAAAAGTTGTTCCCACGGAACCGAACCCCTGGATCATCTGTCAACTACTCAATCAATTACTTCTTTAGAATGTTAAAAAAAGATTACTCTATTTTTATTTTATATATATGCCCATAACATCTTTTTCCTTTATTGATGATGGGTATCGGAATTCATATTGAAAAGAATGATAAATCTATAAATTCGAATCGTAAGAGTGGCCTTTCGATTATTTCATTTCAGATTCATTGGAATTAACATAAACTATGAAGCAAAGAAATAGAATTGGCCCACTATGTATATTATATTAACATTACATATATGTAATTGATATGATATCTATATATAAATATAAAGATCTATATTGTAGATTCATCTATCTATATTCAAATTGATCTATATTCAACCTGTATTTTTATACACTTGAATAACAATAATAGATAGTATGGTAGAAGGATTCATATATTTCTTTCTACCATACTATCGGATCTCATAGAATACTTCTCGCGTAGAATACTGATAATTCTAGTCCGCCCATTTCATTTATTTAATATTTAAGACGCGAAATTTTAATCCTTTTCATTTTTCTTATCTTCAATCGTTGATAAGAACTAAAAAGTCAAGTTTAATTCAAATTAATCACTTTGACTGATTGTTTTTACGTAAATTATCAGTAAAAAGGCGGTAGGAACGAGAATGAACAGTGCAGTAGCAATAAATGCGAGAATATTTACTTCCATAATCTCATCGTTTCATTTTTGTTTTTCGCAATAACTCGGGATTTAATCCCATAGAGATGATAAAAGTTTCGCTTGTAAATTCAATGGGATGCATTACATCTCGATGATATCGAATCATATTCAAATATCATGAATAACAATATCTGAGCTATCAAATCGATTCATCGTCGAGAATTGAATAGTATAACATAGGAAGATCTTTTATCCATACCGAATTCAAACAAAATGGGATTCCTGATCCAATCAAGAATTTCTTTACTTTTTTTTATTTATAATTTTTTGCATTCTTTCTTTTCTCTAATCTACTGCCCTCTTGTCCAATGCAATCATCTGATGAAATCTCATCAGACAACCTTTACCCTCACATTGGTTATAAACAAACTCAAGCAAACAATAGCAGCGAAATTCAAAAAAGGAAAAGGAGGGAGGTTTGAACTAAACTCCTTCCTTTTTTTGTACTGATCTAATTTTTCGTCTTAAAAAAAATATATCCTTTCTGGTTCCGATTTTGTGTAACCTCAATTAGTAATTTCAATTACTAATTTGAATTTGAAACAATCTATCTCATTTAAATTTCACACTGAACTTTTGATATAGACGTCCCACTATTAATTCAAGGAAAGAGGGTATTAAGAAGATCAAACAAGGATCCCATCTCTCTTAGCGAGGGAATTAATAATTTTTGAAAGTTTAAGTAAGGTTTCTAAGAACAAACTTAAAATTTTTAATGAATTTGATGGAATATTATATTTTTTATACTGCGGCTCGTCTTTATCATACTTATTTTTTTTTAAGACGAAAAATTAGATCAAAGTTTACTATGTTAAATTTCTTTTGTATCGTCCAACTTCCCTTTGTGTATGTGCCCCGAGAAACATATAGTACTCTATTCCATTATAAAAATAGGTCGTAATCAAAGAAGTTAGACCCGGTACGGTATCCCTTCGAATCCCGAATATGATGCTACCAATAATTGTGGTAATTTACATATGTTACATATGTCTTTCTCCCACCAATGAGTACTCGTTGAAGAAATGGAAATTCCCATATTTTTTATATTGGATTTGGATCCATCGGGACTGACGGGGCTCGAACCCGCAGCTTCCGCCTTGACAGGGCGGTGCTCTGACCAATTGAACTACAATCCCAGGGAAATAAAGTGTACAACATAATATATTTATGATTTAATTTCCTTCAAACCCTTTCTATGTAGATTTTAGATTAGAATTGTCATATTCTAACAGAGACGAAAGTAATAGATTGATATACGCGGGGACATGCACTTTAATGAGAGGAGCATGGATTTATAGTGATTTTTGCGTTATTGTAAAATTAATTGATAATCAATCTGTCAATGAATAAAAAAAGAGTTTTTTTATTTTATTCTTCCGTATTAAGCATTTCTGTAGAAGGATAAATGGGTTATATCATTTCATGTTCATGGTGGATCCCCGAATTATTGGGCCGAGCTGGATTTGAACCAGCGTAGACATATTGCCAACGAATTTACAGTCCGTCCCCATTAACCGCTCGGGCATCGACCCGGGAAGAATTAATTCCAAGCTTATTGATAATCCACGATCAACTTCCTTTCGTAGTACTCTACCCCCAGGGGAAGTCGAATCCCCGCTGCCTCCTTGAAAGAGAGATGTCCTGAACCACTAGACGATGGGGGCATACTTGCCCGACTACCATCATACTATGATCATAGTATGAATAGTTTTTTGAAATTGTCAATAGAAATATAATGAAATAATCTGACTCAATTTGAAAAATTTTTCTGTCTTTCATTATTCCATAGAATTTTTTGATTTGTGATTTCTATTTATGAATCGTTCATTTTAATCACCATTCTATAAATAATTCTATATAGAAATTCTTTTATTTTAATGTTATTTTAAATTTCATTTTTTTAATAATATACATAAGTTGGAATATATAGTGATAAGTTATATTCATTACATATAGATCATTACATATACAATATCAAATGAAAATAGTGATTAGAAGAAACGTCTAAAAAATGAAAAACAAAAGGGATAAATATTCGAAAAGAAAAAAATCAAATATTATAAAAATAATACGAAGGCTAGTACCCTTCGGGAAGTGATTGGTCTGCCATATGCTATAAACGGGATTAAACTCCATTCATTTCTCATACTTTCATTCATTGAGTCACTCATTGTTAAGATTAGGTTAGGTAGATATATCTCGATCTCAGACTAAGCCAAGAAATTCAAAAACGATAAATTTTGAAATCTGGGGAAGAGAGGGATAGAGATCAACAAGTTATTGAAAATCAATCGTTTTTCTCACCAAGTAGTAGAATTGCTTTATCAATGATTCGGTGAATGAATCTATGTTAAATTGGTGGGTACATGTATCAATCAAATGAATTTCCTTAATATCAATAAACCATTTTACCTATACTCACTAGATAAATCCAATTTTTCGTTCCTGAATGAGCCACTATGTGGATAAGATATATTTATGTACATATCTTATTATTCTTTATAATAATTATAAACACTAGACTCATAGTGGCTAGTGGCTTATTCAGAAATTGAATCAAAGAAATTGAATCAATATAGGCCTTTTTAACTCAGTGGTAGAGTAACGCCATGGTAAGGCGTAAGTCATCGGTTCAAATCCGATAAGGGGCTTTGGCTTTTTTCATAAAACTCCAGCTGTAGTATTCATATTTGATTGAAGGGAGAATAGACGACATATTGTTTTTATTTGTAATAAAAAAAGTAAAAACCGTATAATTTCACTCAATTATAAAAAAGTTATCTTTAATTATAACAAGTTATTATTATAATGAATAATAGTATAGTAATTATAGTTAGAAACTCAAAATTTGAAATTATATAGTGGCACATTTGTTTATTATTTTTATTCTAGAATTTCAAATTATCGAATAAAAATATTCTATAGAATATCTAATTTTTCTTATTTTATTCTAGAATCTATTCTAATGATTAGAATAGATTCAAATAATCTATCATGATTCTAATGAAGCATG